CCATATCGTGGAACAATAAAAAAATTCTATTCACATATGATCATGAATGATTTAATCACTTCTACAGATACGGAGGATTACATAGAAATCAATTGGATAAATAAGATTTATGGGCTACTTCCTAATAATTCTAATTATTCCAGAAAATTTGAACATCAAAAGAATCCGCCTGATAGGGAATCATTACTGAATTATATTGGTAATTCCTTAACCTCAATCAAAGAATTTCCTTTTGAGCCTGCACCCATTTTGCATTTTAAAAAATATTCTTTATTGAGAGAGCAAACAAGAATTGATTTAGAAAATCAAACAAAAGCTTTAAAATGGGTATTCGATGTAATTACAACTGATCCAAACGATAAAACAATAATTAGAAAAAAATCTATTGGAATAGAAGAAATCCGTAAAAGGGTTCCTCGGTGGTCATACAAATTAACTGATGATTTGGAAGAACAGGGGGAAGAAAATGAGGAAGAATCTAAGGAAGATCATGAAATTCGTTCAAGAAAAGCCAAACGCGTAGTAATTTATACTGATAACAATCAGAATACCAACCCTATTACAACTACAAATAATACTAATAATAGTGATCAAGCAGAAGAGGTGGCTTTGATACGTTACTCGCAACAATCGGATTTTCGTCGGGATATAATCAAAGGATCCATGCGTGCTCAAAGACGTAAAACGGTTATTTGGGAAATGTTTCAAGCAAATGTGCATTCTCCGCTTTTTTTGGATCGAATAGACAAAACATTTTTTTTTTCTTCTTTTTATATCTCTGAAATGATGAATCTCATTTTTAGGAATTCGGTGGGGAGAGAACCAGAATTGAAAATTTCACATTTTTATTTTGAGGAGGAAGAGACAAGGGAAAAAGAGAAAAAAAACGAAGAAAAAAAAGAGGAAAATGAACGTATAGTAATATCAGAAACTTGGGATAGCATTATATTTGCTCAAGCAATAAGAGGTTTGATGTTAGTAACCCAATCTTTTCTTAGAAAATACATTGTATTGCCTTCATTGATAATTGCTAAAAATATTGGCCGTATGTTATTATTCCAATTCCCCGAATGGTATGAGGATTTGAAAGAGTGGAATAGAGAAATGCATGTTAAATGCACTTATAATGGTGTTCAATTATCAGAAACAGAATTTCCCAAAGATTGGTTAGCAGACGGTATTCAGATAAAGATTCTATTTCCTTTCTGTTTGAAACCTTGGCGAAGATCTAAAATACGATCTCATCCTAGGGATCAAATAAATAAAAAAGGAAAAAAAGACAATTTTTGTTTTTTAACGGTTTGGGGAATGGAAGCGGAATTGCCTTTTGGGAATCCCCGAAAACGACCTTCCTTTTTTGAACCCATTTATAAAGAACTCCAAAAAAAAGTTAGAAAAGTTAAAAAGGATTTCTTTCTACTTCTAAAAGTTTCAAAAGAAAAAACAAGATGGATCATTAAAATACTTCTAGTTCTAAAACGAATAATGAAGGAAATTCTAAAAGTAAACCCAATATTCTTATTTGAATTGAGCAAGGCGAAAGTATACGAAACGGCTGAAAATGGAAAAGATTCCGAAATAAATAATAAGATTATTCACAAATCAACCATTCAAATCCAATCCATGAATTGGACAAATTATTCACTCATAGAAAAAAAGATGAAAGATCTTTCTGATAGAACAATCACAATCAGGAATCAAATAGAACGAATCACAAAAGACAAGAAAAAAATAATTATAACTTGTGATGATAAAAGATCGAAATCACAGAAACATATTTGGCAGATATTCCAAAGAATAAATATACGATTAATACGTAAATCACATTATTTTATGAAATCTCTGATTGAAAATATATATATAGATATCTTGCTATGTATGATTACCATTCACAGGATCTATTTCCAACTTTTCTTTGAATCAACAAAAAAAATAATCAATAAATCCGTTTACAACGATCAAACAAATCAGGAAGGAATTGATGAAAGAGATCAAAATACAATGAACTTTTTTTCCACTATAAAAAAGTCCTTTTCGAATACTAATATTAGTAATAGTACAAAAATGTATTATGACTTATCCTCCTTGTCCCAAGCATATGTATTTTACAAATTATCACAAACCCAATTACTTAACAAGTATCAATTGAAATCTCTACTTCAATATCAGGGGACTTATCCTTTTATTAAGGATAAAATCAAGGATTATTGTATGACACGAGGAATATTTGATTACAATTCAAGACATAAGAAAATTCATAAGTCTGGAATGATTGAATGGAAAAACTGGTTAAAGGGGCATTATCAATACAATTTATCTCAAACCAAATGGTCGCGGTTAGTACCACAAAAATGGCGAAATAGAATCAATCAACGTTATAGGATTCAAAATAAGGACTCAATTAAAGCGGATTCATATAAAAAAGAAAAAGACCAATTAATTCATTACGTGAAACAAAATTACTATGCAGCGGATTCATTGACAAATCAAAAAGAAAAATGGAAAAAACACTACAGATATGATCTTTTATCACATAAATATATGAACTATGGGGATAAGGAGGATTTTTATATTTATGGGTCAAGATTACAAGTAAACGGGGTTCACAAAATTCCATATAATTTCAATAAACCAAAATCCGAATCATTTTATGTATTGGTAAGTACAGCTATTAGTGATTATCTAGAAAAAGGATATATTATTGATACGCATAAAAATCTAGATAGAAAATATTTTGATTGTCGAATTCTCCACTTTTGTCTTAGAAAAAATATCGATATTGAGACCTGGACCAATACACATATCGGTACCAAAATTGATAAAAATACTAAGACTGAAAAAAAAATCAACAACAAATTGAAAAAAAAAGATATTTTTTCTCTTACGATTCATCAAGAAATCAACCCATCCAATCAAAAAAGTATTTTTTTAAATTGGATGGGAATGAATCAAGAAAGAGTTTATCATACCATATCAAATCTAGAATCTTGGTTCTTCCCAGAATTTGTCTTACTTTTTGATGCATATAAGATTAAACCATGGATTATACCAATCAAATTACTTCTTTTTGACTTTTATTTTTATAAAAATAAAAGTCAAAATAAAAACATCAATATAAATAGAAAAAATAATCTTCAGATGATATCTCATCAAAAAAAATATCTTAAATTAGAAAATTCCAACCAACAAAAAAATGAGCAACAGGACCAAGTAAATCTTGTATCAGATCTACGAAAAGAAAACAAAAAAAAAGATATTGAAGAGAATTATGCGAGATCAGACATTACCATTAAAAAAGGTAAGAAGAAAAAACAATCCAAGAAAAACAAGGAAGCAGAACTAGATTTCTTCCTGAAAAAATATTTCCTTTTTCAATTAAGATGGGATGACTCCTTGAACCAAAGAATGATCAATAATATCAAGGTATATTGTCTCTTACTTAGACTGATAAATCCAAAAGAAATTGCTATATCCTCGATTCAAAGAGGAGAGATGCATCTGGATGTAATGCTAATTCAGAAAGATCTAGCTCTTACAGAATTGATAAAAAAGGGAATATTAATTATCGAACCAATTTGTCTATCTATAAAAAGGGATGGAAAATTGATTATATATCAAACTATAAGTATTTCATTGGTCGAGAACAATAAACACCAAACTAATAGAAAATGCATAAAAAAAAGATATATTGATAAGAGGAATTTGGATAAACCCATTGTACGATATGGGAATATGCTTGTGAATGGGGACACAAATTATTATGATTTCCTTGTTCCCGAAAATATTCTATCTCCTAGACGTCGCAGAGAATTGAGAATGTTAATTTGTTTCAATTCCCATAATTGGAATGTTACGGATAGAAATAGAAATCCATTATTTTGCAATGAAAACAACATAAGAAACTCTGGAAAATTTTTGGATGAGGACAAGCATCTTAATATGGATACAAATAAATTCATTAAATGCAAATTTGTTCTTTGGCCCAATTATCGATTAGAAGATTTAGCTTGTATGAATCGCTATTGGTTTGATACCAATAATGGCAGTCGTTTCAGTATGTCAAGGATACATATGTATCCACGATTTAGAATTATTTAATTTAAGAGTATATTTCCTATATCATATATATATCTATATTCCGTGACATTTTCCGGTATATGAAAGCCGAAAGATGTATGCATATGCTATGTTATATTTTGGTAAATGATACAGATTGAATGGTGTATCCATTCAATTGGATATAGGAATAAATAAATTAGGGGAATCCTTTTAGATAGAAATAAATTCTTTTCTTTCGTTAATGCGGAAACATATTATCCCTTTCTATCCAAATCAAATTGAAAATTTGATTTGGATAAAATAAAGAAGTAGTATATGAATAAATCCAAATTTTTGTGTGTACTAGATGTGTGTACTAGATTAAAATAACCGGCATAATTCTTATAACCGGCATAATTCTTTTTTTTTTATTTTTCCTGATCGGAAAAATCCATGAAAAAGAAAGAAAAAGGATAGAAAAATTTTTTATGGTCAAAAATTCATTCATTTCCATTATTCCACAAGAAGAAAAAGAAGAAAACAAAGGTTCTGTTGAATTTCAAGTATTCAGTTTCACCAATAAGATACGGAGACTTACTTCACATTTGGAATTGCACAAAAAAGATTTTTTATCACAAAGAGGTCTACGAAAAATTCTAGGAAAACGTCAACGGTTGCTGGCTTATTTGTCAAAGAAAAATAGAGTACGTTATAAGAAATTAATTGGTCAGTTGGATATTCGAGAGCCAAAAACTCGTTAATTTAATCGTTTGAATTTTTTTTAGTAGTATTCAATTTTTCGTTTTGATGAGTCTCGTTTTGAGGAATTCATGGAATAATGAATTAAGGAAGAAAAGATATGACAGTACCGGTTACAAGAAAAGATCTCATGATAGTAAATATGGGGCCTCACCACCCATCAATGCATGGTGTTCTCCGACTAATCGTTACTCTCGATGGTGAAGATGTTATTGACTGTGAGCCCATATTGGGCTATTTACACAGAGGAATGGAAAAGATAGCGGAAAATCGAACAATTATACAATATCTACCTTATGTAACACGATGGGATTATTTAGCTACTATGTTCACAGAGGCAATAACCGTAAATGCGCCAGAACAATTGGAAAATGTTCAAGTACCTCAAAGAGCTAGCTATATCAGAGTAATTATGCTGGAATTGAGCCGTATAGCTTCTCATTTGTTATGGCTTGGACCTTTTATGGCGGATATCGGTGCACAGACTCCCTTTTTCTATATTTTCAGAGAAAGGGAATTGATATATGATCTATTCGAAGCCGCCACAGGTATGCGAATGATGCATAATTATTTCCGTATTGGAGGAGTAGCTGCTGATCTACCTTATGGATGGATAGATAAATGTTTGGATTTCTGCGATTATTCTTTAACAGGAGTTGTTGAATATCAAAAACTTATTACGTGGAATCCCATTTTTTTGGAACGAGTTGAAGGAGTGGGCATTATTGGTGGAGAAGAAGCTATAAATTGGGGTTTATCAGGACCGATGTTACGAGCTTCTGGAATCCAATGGGATCTTCGTAAAGTTGATCATTATGAGTGTTACAATGAATTCGATTGGGAAGTCCAATGGCAAAAAGAAGGAGATTCATTAGCTCGTTATTTAGTACGAATCGGTGAAATGAAGGAATCCATAAAAATTATTCAACAGGCTCTAGAAGGAATTCCTGGAGGACCTTATGAAAATTTAGAAGTACGACGCTTTAATAGAGCAAAGAATTCCGAATGGAATGATTTTGAATATAGATTTATTAGTAAAAAACCTTCACCCAATTTAGAATTGTCGAAACAAGAACTTTATGTGAGAGTGGAAGCCCCAAAAGGAGAATTGGGAATTTATTTGATAGGAGATAATAGTGTTTTCCCCTGGAGATGGAAAATTCGTCCACCCGGTTTTATCAATTTGCAAATTCTTCCTCAGCTAGTTAAAAGAATGAAATTGGCTGATATCATGACGATATTGGGTAGTATAGATATCATTATGGGAGAAGTTGATCGTTGAAATGATAATTGATACAACAGAAGTACAAACTATCAATTCTTTTTCTACATCGGAATTTTTAAAAGAAGTGTATGGACTAATATGGATTGTACCCATTTTGACCCTTATATTGGGAATAACAATGGGGGTACTAGTAATTGTGTGGTTAGAAAGAGAAATATCTGCAGCGATACAACAACGTATTGGGCCTGAATATGCTGGCCCGTTGGGAATTCTTCAAGCTATAGCGGATGGGACTAAACTACTTTTAAAAGAGGACCTCCTCCCATCTCGAGGAGATATTCGTTTGTTTAGTGTGGGACCGTCTATAGCGGTTATATCAATTCTACTAAGTTATTTAGTAATTCCTTTTGGGTATCGTCTTGTTTTAGCCGATCTCAGTATAGGTGTTTTTTTATGGATCGCCATTTCTAGTATTGCTCCTATTGGGCTTCTTATGTCAGGATATGGATCGAATAATAAATATTCCTTTTTAGGTGGTCTACGAGCTGCTGCTCAATCGATTAGTTATGAAATACCATTAACTCTATGTGTGTTATCAATATCTCTACGTGTGATTCGTTGGAATATGAACTTTGAACCTCTCTTCTATAAATAAAAGAAAAAAGAAAGAGGTTCAATGTATTGAATAGATGTTTTCATTTTTTTTATTCAGCATTCGGGTTGATGAGTTAAACCAGATAGTTATATGAGTGAAACTAAACAGCTTCCAAATTTGTAGTAAGAAGAAACAATCTCATTCCCTATGTACAAGAATAAAGTTGAAGTCAAAATAAGCAGTGTAAACTGCTTACCCCAAGATTAAGATTTTTTGATTAGTCATCATATCTTGAAGCGGGCGCAAACAAAAGATCAACTGTATGGAGTTTCTACTACTGTCTCGTATGTATTACTATACCGGGGATCAATCAAAAGTCAGTGGACGGTTAGGAACACCAAGGTACACAAAGGATTAGTAATGGAGATAATGTAAGGTATCAAAAAAGAGGTATTTCTTCATAAAACGAATCATAATAAGGACTTGAAATTGGTAGAAATGATCAAGTAGTACTTCCCTACGATTCCGATCTAGAGTATGCTCCTATTCACTGGTTAAAGAAATGACTATCAAGAACGAATTAATTCTTTATTTTATTTTTGAGTATCCTCCTCTGAGACAGAAGAACAGGAAAAAAGAAATGGAATGCAGTAATTGAATGAATAATAAAAAAAGGGGATCCTTATTTATTCTTTTCTCTATCCATATTCATACATATCGAATTCTTATCACGATTCATGAACTAATGACTAATTCTTTTTATTTTGTATTGATTGATATAAGGAGTATTTTATTGAAATATTAAGTTATTACCGAACAAAGATAAATTTTTATTGTAAAGGATGAGATCAATTCGGAAGCACTTTTTTTCTTATTCTAGCAGACAGAATTCCATTGGTCTAATTTGGGACTTTCCGATATATCTTTATTCTATCCATCCAAAGATGGTGATAATACCGAACCCATCCTTACATTTTTTTTGTAGCCATTGAGGAGCCGTATGAAGCTGAGGTCTCACGTACGGTTTTGAAATAGCGATGGGAACAGTGATGTTATTATCGACTATGATTATCTAACAGTTCAAGTACAGTTGATATAGTTGAAGCACAGTCAAAATATGGTTTTTGGGGGTGGAATCTGTGGCGTCAGCCTATAGGATTTATTGTTTTTTTAATTTCTTCTCTAGCCGAATGTGAGAGATTGCCCTTTGATTTACCAGAAGCGGAGGAGGAATTAGTAGCAGGTTATCAAACCGAGTATTCGGGTATCAAATACGGTTTATTTTATCTTGCTTCTTACCTAAATTTATTAGTTTCTTCATTATTTGTAACAGTTCTTTACTTAGGTGGGTGGAATTTACCTATTCCGTATATATCCATTTCTGAGTTTTTCGGAATAAAAAAAATCGCCGGCATTTTTGGAATGACAATGGGTATCCTTATTACATTAACTAAAGCTTATTTGTTTCTCTTCATTTCTATCACAACAAGATGGACTTTACCTAGAATGAGAATGGACCAGTTATTAAATCTTGGATGGAAATTTCTTTTACCTATTTCTCTAGGTAATCTGTTATTAACAACTTCTTCCCAACTTGTTTCATTATAAATAAGAGAATACGATAACACTATTTTAGATTGATAATCTCTATCAAACAAGAGAAAGAAACGTCAAATTTTTCATGTATATCTACAATATGTTCCCTATGGTAATTGGGTCCGTGAATTATGGTCAACAAACAATACGAGCTGCAAGGTACATTGGTCAAAGTTTCATAATTACCTTATCCCACACAAATCGTTTACCTGTAACTATTCAATATCCTTATGAAAAATCGATCACATCAGAGCGTTTCCGGGGTAGAATCCACTTTGAATTTGATAAATGTATTGCTTGTGAAGTATGTGTTCGTGTATGCCCGATAGATCTACCCGTTGTTGATTGGAGATTTGAAAAAGATATTAAAAAGAAACAATTACTTAATTATAGTATAGATTTCGGGGTTTGTATATTTTGTGGTAACTGTGTCGAGTATTGTCCAACAAATTGTTTATCAATGACTGAAGAATATGAACTTTCTACTTATGATCGTCACGAATTGAATTATAATCAAATTGCTTTGGGTCGATTACCAATCTCAATAATTGGAGATTACACAATTCAAACAGTTATGAATTCGACTCAAATAAAAATAGACAAAGATAAACCCTTTGATTCAAGAACAATTACCGATTACTAAGATTTTGTTTTGATATAAAGGATCCAAGCTTTTTATTTTGGGTAGTCAGTAACTACAAATAAAAACTAATGATTGTTGAGAATCACTCTTTGATTTAAACTAAAAATATATTTTTAGTGATGATTTCGAAATAACAAATTTCAACTACTTTTTTATTTTTATTTTTCTTTCGGATAAATATAAATAAAGTAAGGTTGGCCCTATAATTTTATCTATATCTACATTAATCCATATTCAAATTCAATTCAATTATAAATGTATCATATACAATATTATATACAAGAAAACAAAAATAGGGTAACCCCTTTTCCTTTCCTGGACCATTTATTTAGTAAAGTTAAAGTAAGGTCATGAAATAGTTAAAGTTATTTATTTTGTATTTTATACATAATGGATTTACCTGGACCAATACATGATATTCTTGTTGTATTTCTGGGGTCAATTCTTGTATTAGGGGGTCTGGGGGTAGTATTATTTACCAATCCAATTTATTCTGCCTTTTCATTGGGATTGGTTCTTGTTTGTATATCCTTATTCTATATTTCATCGAACTCCTATTTTGTAGCTGCCGCACAGCTCCTTATTTATGTGGGAGCCATAAATATCTTGATCATATTTGCTGTAATGTTCATGAATGGTTCAGAATATTCCAATAATTCCTATTTTTGGACCATTGGAGATGGGGTCACTTTGATGGTTTGTACAACTATTCTTTTTTCACTAATTACTACTATCCCAGATACGTCATGGTACGGAATTATTTGGACTGCAAGGTCAAACCAGATTATGGAACAGGACCTAATAAATAACGTTCAACAAATTGGGATTCATTTATCAACAGATTTTTATCTTCCATTTGAACTCATTTCAATAATTCTTTTAGTTTCCTTGATAGGTGCAATTACTATGGCTCGACAATAAGCAATAAAAATACTTAACTTATAATGATTCCCAATTCTTAGAATTATAACTAAATTCTAAATAAATAAATAGAAATTTTTAGTTAAATCTATCTACCGTCAATATCTTCTTTTGTTGTGTAATTGTTCTATTCTAATCAATTGAATCGGTTGAATTGTTGTTCATATTGAAATGAATCGAAATTGATAAGGAGTTAGTCAATGATGTTTGAGCATGTCCTTTTTTTGAGTGTTTATTTATTTTCTATCGGTATCTATGGATTGATCACAAGTCGAAACATGGTTAGAGCGCTTATGTGTCTTGAGCTTATACTAAATTCGGTTAATATCAATCTTGTAACATTTTCTGATATATTTGATAGTCGCCAATTAAAAGGAGACATTTTTTCAATCTTTGTTATAGCCATTGCAGCTGCTGAAGCAGCTATTGGACTTGCTATTGTTTCGTCGATCCATCGTAACAGAAAATCAACTCGTATTAATCAATCGAATTTGTTGAATAATTAGTGATAATCATCATAGATAATTTAAATAAAGACACATAAAAATATTTAATAGAATTGAAATACTATTTTTTATTGAATTTGAATGCAATTCCATTTTATTGAATTGCATTTTTATATTTATATTGAAATAATGATGACCGATTTGTTGGCCAATTAATTTTAATTCGCATGTGCAACTCGTATCATCATAATTGTTGAAACGAAAATCAAAGTGTCTTGACCTTTTCTCATAAACAGATTGATTTAAGAAATATATTGATTGTTTTTAATAAACCACTGTTTCGTCTGGTGTCTACAATATTACAATATATAATATATGATTCATTTACTACTAATTTGATTTGACCAGATCGAAAATCTTTTATGTTCAAAACTGTACTTTATAGATCCAATGTCGCATTCAGTAAAAATTTATGATACATGTATAGGGTGTACTCAATGTGTACGAGCTTGCCCCACAGATGTATTGGAAATGATACCTTGGGACGGATGTAAAGCCAAGCAAATAGCTTCCGCGCCAAGAACCGAGGACTGTGTAGGTTGTAAGAGATGTGAATCTGCCTGCCCAACAGATTTTTTGAGTGTCCGTGTTTATTTAGGGCCTGAAACAACTCGCAGCATGGCTCTATCTTATTGATACGTTACAAAAAACTCCACTTGATACGTTACAAAAAACTCCACTTGAATCATTTGTGATTCCTCTTTACCGACAAAAGCCCGTGCTCGACAAAATATATTATTTTGAGGACGGGCTTTTCTGGTCAAAATGTATCTTGTCTTTATCACGAGTTATTTTCCTTGGTTAACAATACTTGTTGTTTTACCGATATTCGCGGGTTCCTCAATTTTCTTATTCCCTCATAGAGGGAATAAGATGTTTAGGTGGTATACTATATGTATATGCTTATTAGAACTCCTTCTAACGACTTATGCATTCTGTTATCATTTCCAATTGGATGATCCATTAATGCAATTGAAGGAAGATTCTAAATGGATAGATGTTTTTGATTTCCACTGGAGACTAGGAATCGATGGACTTTCCATAGGACCCATTTTACTGACAGGATTTATCACTACTTTAGCAACTTTAGCAGCTTGGCCAATTACTCGAAATTCGCGGTTGTTCTATTTCCTGATGCTAGCAATGTACAGCGGTCAAATAGGATTATTTTCCTCTCGAGACTTTTTACTTTTTTTCATCATGTGGGAGTTAGAATTAATTCCTGTTTACTTACTTTTATCCATGTGGGGGGGAAAGAAACGTCTCTACTCGGCTACAAAGTTTATTTTGTACACTGCAGGGGGTTCCATTTTTTTCTTAATAGGAGTTCTAGGTATGGGTTTATATGGTTCCAATGAACCAACACTAGATTTTGAAAGATTAATTAATCAATCATATCCTGTGGCATTGGAAATAATATTCTATTTTGGCTTCCTTATTGCTTATGCTGTCAAATTGCCGATTATACCCCTACATACATGGTTACCTGATACCCATGGAGAAGCACATTACAGTACATGTATGCTTTTAGCTGGAATCCTATTAAAAATGGGAGCATATGGATTGATTCGGATCAATATGGAATTACTACCCCACGCTCATTCTATATTTTCTCCTTGGTTGGTGATAATAGGAACAATGCAAATAATCTATGCAGCTTCAACTTCTCTTGGTCAACGTAATTTAAAAAAGAGAATAGCCTATTCCTCTGTATCTCACATGGGTTTCACAATTATAGGAATTGGTTCTATAACCGACATGGGACTCAATGGAGCTATTTTACAAATGCTCTCTCATGGATTTATTGGTGCTGCACTTTTTTTCTTGGCGGGAACGAGTTGTGATAGAACACGTCTTGTTTATCTCGAAGAAATGGGAGGGATATCTATCCCAATGCCAAAAGCATTTACCATGTTCAGTAGCTTCTCGATGGCTTCTCTTGCATTGCCAGGAATGAGTGGTTTTGTTGCGGAATTTGTAGTATTTTTTGGACTAATTACTAGTACAAAATATCTTTTAATGTCAAAAATGCTAATTACTTTTGTAATGGCAATTGGAATGATATTAACTCCTATTTATTTATTATCTATGTTACGTCAGATGTTTTATGGATACAAGTTATTTAATATTCCAAACTCTAATTTTTGGGATTCTGGACTACGAGAACTATTTCTTTCAATCTGTATCTTTCTACCCGTAATAAGTATTGGTATTTATCCCGATTTTGTTCTCTCGTTATCAGTTGACAAGGTACACGCTATCTTATCCAATTATTATCATAGATAGTGTTTCATTAATGAAACGGAAGGAAAGTCTTATAATTCTTTGAATTTAATATTTTTAAAATTGTTTGCTGTACTGTATAATGAAAAAAGAAATAAAATGAATAAGAATTGTAATTAGATACATCTCGAGTTTTTGAGAACCGTTTGAATCAAGGAATCATTCAAATTAAAATGGTTCTCAAAAACTCATAAAAACAAACTTTCGTTATATATGGGATGATTTTTTATCTTATGTATTCTTCATGTAGTTTATTTAATTAGATGTTTATGTGAATGAACCATAACTATGTAGACCTATTCCTAATAGATTGATCCCAAAATAGCATATCCAAATTATAATAAATCCTATAGAAGCTACAAGTGCCGAACTCGTACCTTTCCAATTTATATTTGTTCTAGTATGTAAATAAATCGCGAATATGGTCCAAGTAATAAATGCCCAAGTTTCCTTGGGGTCCCAATTCCAATAGGATCCCCATGCCTCATTAGCCCATACTGCTCCACAAAGAATACCTATGGTTAAAAAAGTAAACCCTAGACTAATGACACGATAACTCCAATAATCCAAACGCTCAGTTAATTGATATTTGTAATAATTTCGAAATGAAGGAAAAGAAGTGTTTTTAAAAACACTTCTTTTTTCATTCAAATATTCAATGAAAAATGACTTAATTAATAAATTATTGCTTTTACAAAAAATTTTGATGTTTTTTCGAAATGTAATGACTAGAAGAGCGACTGATAATAATGATCCGCATAAAAGAGCTGCATAGCTCAATAACATCATACTTACGTGCATCATTAACCACTGAGATTGTAGAGCAGGTACTAATATTGCGGATTGATGCATTTCAGTTGAAAGACCCGACATGGCAAAGCCTTGAGTAAAAATGGTACTTGGTGCAATTATTGTGCTTAAATCGTTTTTAAGGTTACGTATCTTGGGAATCATATGAATAATGAAGAAACTACACGAAAGGAAGATTAATGACTCGTATAAATTACTTAATGGAAAATGTCCCGAAGAAATCCAACGAGAAACTAATAATCCTGTTATAGAGAAAAAGGTAGCTATCATCCCTTTTTCTGATGAATCACGTAATCCTACAATTTTGTGGACTAATAAGGTCATCAAATGAATCATAATCACAATTGAAATGATCGAAAAAGAGATATGAGTTAATATATGTTCTAAAGTCGCAAATATCATAAAAGGGGTCCCATTACAGAATTGGAAATCGCGAATTGAATACATTTTAGGATCTATTGTATCTCTTTTAGAAGATGCCGCCACTCGGACTCGAACCGAGATGCTTTAGCACTGCTTCCTAAGAGCAGCGTGTCTACCGATTTCACCACGGCGGCTTACTTGAAATAATAATAGTCAATTCATGTTGAATCGTCGAGATTCAAGGATTCAGTATGGTTTAGGAAACATTAATTAGAATCAATGAATAAAGACTGGTTTGTGGTTTAAATATTTGAATCTTCAATAAAATACCTACCTAGGTAGTATTGTCGTGGGTTTTTTAACAATCAACTTTCATGTACTAGAAACTAAGTTTTCTCCAAACAGTTGGAACTCCATAGTTTTTTCTCGGTTGAGGTATAAAACTAAGAATTGTCTTTTTTTCTCTATTTTTTATGATTTGTTTTTCATTTATCCGATTTCATGGATTCAAATGAAAAAGATTGAGTTTTTTTTTCAATGAACAAAATCAAATAACTAGGATTTCATATCTATCACAATTTCATCATTAAATACAAATAATTTGTTATTTTTCTAATGATTTCGATACCTTAGTATATTAAAATTAAAGTATTAATATTCTTTATTGCGCATATAATTTCTAATTTAGAATACCATTTACAAAACCAATTAAGTTTTGGGATAGGCATATAACAAAAGAGTTTCAATCTCTATCACAATTGTACTTTTCACAATAGAAAAGTACAATTGTGATAGGGAAAAAAATAATACTTAGAACCCAATATACAAAAAACTCTTATTCTATATATCACAGCAGTGAGTTCTAAGTAATATTGAGAAATTCAATACAGAAAAATACATTAGTTAACATTAATCTTACAAAATTTGAGGTTCTTTAGGCTATATCAATTGAAATTATTCTAAGACTTTATTATTTGTTTGTCGCACAAAAAAACTTTTTGAATGCCCGGTGGAAACCGATTTCGCTAAAGAAAAAGTTTTTACTGCAACTAAATATCCTTTTTTCTTCCAAATATTTCTACGAATACGTTTTTTTGACATAGAAGTACGTTTTTTTGGAACTGCCATTCAAAAAAGGGGGGTTCCTCCTTTTATCGTTGTATGTGAAAGACATGTATTCTTCAAAATGGATCATTCTTTTTACTTATTATCTATACTTATTTCGTGTATGTGGATAATTTTTTTAATATACTCTTTTTAATATACATTGTTTTTTTACTTTAACATATAAATATATAATAAACATACAAATATATATAATACAAATATATTTATATATACATGTATATGTGATATATATATCACATATACGTATGCGCGCACATCACACATCACATATATAAATGACATGAGGGAAAATAAAATGGAAGAAAATAAGGGAAAATGAAAATTGATTAAGTCCAGAGTGCTATGTCCATAATTAAAAGTAAGGAGTATCATAAGATTTCTGATAAACATAAGTTTTTTTTATTGGATTGAAATCCAATCAATCAGTTACACAACAAGTTAGGTAATTACTCCCTTCCCAAAATGAACTAGAATACCTAGATATTTTTTTTTTGTTGATTTCTTTTATTATTGTTCCTTTCTAAAAAGATAAAAAAGATAAGAATTGGTGAATCGAGAACAATTTGTAATTATAAGAAAAAAGAGTTTCTTTTCTTATGGAACATACATATCAATATGCGTGGATAATACCTTTTCTTCCACTTCCAGTTACTATGTCAATAGGATTTGGACTTCTACTTATTCCGACAGCAACAAAAAATATTCGTCGCATGTGGGCTTTTCCTAGTGTTTTACTCTTAAGTATAGCTATGGTGTTTTCAGTCAATCTGTCTATTCAACAAATAAATGGAAGTTTTATCTATCAATATCTATGGTCTTGGACCATCAATAATGATTTTTCCTTAGAGTTTGGATACTTGATCGATCCACTTACTTCTATTATGTCAATACTAATTACTACTGTTGGAATCATGGTTCTTATTTATAGTGACAAGTATATGTATCACGATCAAGGATATTTGAGATTTTTTGCTTATATGAGTTTTTTTAATACTTCTATGCTGGGATTAGTTACTAGTTCAAATTTGATACAAATTTATATTTTTTGGGAACTTGTGGGAATGTGTTCTTATTTATTAATAGGGTTTTGGTTCACACGACCAATTGCAGCAAGTGCTTGTCAAAAAGCTTTTGTAACTAATCGTGTAGGGGATTTTGGTTTATTATTAGGAATCTTAGGTTTTTATTGGATAACAGGTAGTTTAGAATTTCGGTATTTGCTCGAAATAACTAATAACTTAATCCAGAATAATGGGGTCAATTCTTTATTTGCTACCTTGTGTGCTTCTTTATTATTCGTCGGTGCAGTTGCTAAATCCGCACAATTCCCCCTTCACGTATGGTTACCTGATGCTATGGAAGGACCCACTCCTATTTCGGCTCTTATACACGCTGCTACTATGGTAGCAGCAGGAATTTTTCTTGTAGCTCGGCTTCTTCCTCTTTTCATAGTCATACCTTATATAATGAATTTCATTTCTTTAATAGGTGTAATAACACTATTATTAGGGGCTACTTTGGCCCTTGCTCAAAGAGACATTAAAAAAAGCTTAGCCTATTCTACAATGTCTCAATTGGGTTATATTATGTTAGCTCTAGGTATAGGTTCTTATCGAGCTGCTTTATTCCATTTGATCACTCATGCCTATTCAAAAGCTTTATTGTTTTTGGGATCCGGATCTATTATTCATTCAATGGAACCTATTGTTGGATATTCACCAGATAAAAGTCAGAATATGGTTCTTATGGGTGGTTTAACAAGATATGTTCCAATTACAAGAACTACTTTTTTATTGGGTACACTTTCTCTTTGTGGTATTCCACCTCTTGCTTGTTTTTGGTCCAAAGATGACATTCTTAATGATAGTTGGTTGTATTCACCAATTTTCGCAGTAATAGCTTATTTCACAGCAGGATTAACCGCATTTTATATGTTTCGGGTATATTTACTTACCTTTGATGGGTATTTCCGCGTTCATTTTAAAAATTACAGTAGCACGAAAAATGGTTCGTTCTATTCCATATCTCTATGGGGAAAAGGAACTCCAAGAGGAGTCAATCCAAATTTACTTTTATCAACAATGAATAAAAAGGTTTCTTTTTTTGCAAAAGAAGGATCAAAAATTGATAATAATGTAAGAAATAGGATACGATACTTTAGTACTTACTTTGGAAATAAATACACTTCCATGTATCCTCACGAATCGGACAATACTATGCTATTTCCTCTTCTTGTATTAGTACTATTTACTTTGTTGGTTGGATCAATAGGAATTTCTTTTGATCAAGGAGTAATAGATTTTGATATATTATCGAAATGGTTAACCCCATCAACAAATCTTTTACATTCAAGTTCTAATTATTCTGTAAATTTAAATGAATTTTTTACAAATGCAATTTTTTCGGTAAGTATAGCAATTTTCGGACTATTCATAGCATATATTTTATATGGATCCGCTTATTCATTTTTCCAGAATTTGGATTTAATCAATTCATTTGTAAAAGGGGGTCCTAAAAGAATTCTTGTGGACCGAATAAAAAATGTGATATACAATTGGTCATATAATCGTGGTTACATAGATATTTTTTATACTAGAGTTTTTACCGTGGGAATAAGAGGATTAACCAAACTA